TAGCCACCCCTCGTGCAGAGAAGAAAAAGTAGCGATTCCTAGCCTTATTAGTTAGAAAAGTAATCGAAGGGATTCGCTTACAGAAATTTAAGAAAGGGAATCCAGAGTACTCTCTCCGGGTAGGGAATCAATCTATTTGATTGAAGGAAGGTATTCGTGTACGGGAATCGAAGTGATTAGAACAGAACTAATCCCGTGGTTAGAGCAAAGGACGGAAAATCCTTCCAGTCCTCGATAGGGAAAGGAAAGGTAGGAGCACGCCGACGAGGCAAGTAGACCGAGACGACAGAAGGGATCCGCAAGGATCGTTACGAGCGATTAGGACCCATACCAATAGACTCCCTCTTCCCCTATTCCTGAACCCCAGAATCTGACTCTTGAGCTGGGTGCCGGGGTAAAGCATTTAAAGGAAAGAGACCTAGGCTTTTTATTCCCGATTCGCTAAACAAGAGATCAATTCACTAAGCGGACAGGCAGGGCAGGAATGCGCCTTCTGTATCCCTTCCTTTGACTTGACTCGTGACTCATACTTAAAAAAAAAGAGAGGAAGACAGACGGAGAGTACTACTAAATAGAGGGTCACGGGGGAACAGAAATAAGTAAGGGATACTTTACGACACTGCCGCTCGACAACTAGACTGGAAAGCCAAGTTGGCCTTTCTCCAAAACTCCTGGTATGGATTCTGATAAGAAAATCAAAACCCTAAACCCGACTCTAAAAACTTTGCCGGCTGTGGTACTTATTATTGGAAGATGCGTCTTCTTCCTTCTCAGATGGCCTTAGCTTAGCGTCAGAAAGCAGCTCGGGAAGAGCTACTACTCAATTTGAAAATGTTCATTTTTCCGGCCTTGTCTTGTAAATGTGTCTCTACCTCTAGCGTTCTTGTCTTGCACGAAAGAGCAGTTCCGCTTTCTATTGTCAAGCCAAGGAGCTCACGAAGGGAAGACCACAGCGGAAACTAGCAGAGTGAAGCTCCCAACCACGAGAGGGGTGCGCTCTTTCTTCTTTCTTGTCTTTAGCCTGGCGTAGCGCACGATAAGTTCATCCCGAAAAGACGAAATGACTTGCTCGGTTCGCTTGGATCGACTTATCCCTTTGGCATACTAATTTACATTAGCCTCGATATGCTTAAAAGTGAGTGCCTTTGTACCTAACTCAGGCCTGTGTAGTGGGTGGGTAGACAAGGCAGTCAAAGTAGGACTCGCTTGTTTCGTCCGTTCGGCTCGTACAGTTCTTGCTTTCAAGGCTCCGGTGGGCCGCTTAGGTTTTTAGGGGATAGGCAGGGCAGGACTTGCACTTAAAAAAAAAGTAGGCCCGACTTCGCGCCCCTCAGTCCAAGACGGACGCAGAGCTCTCACCTAGGTAACAATCTCGCGTGGGTAAGAAGAAAGCATCAAAGCTAGGCGTTTCATTCAAAAAGGCGCAGAACGGTGCAGGAGATGGAACAGTAGCTAGAGCTGGTTCCGGATCAGGCAACAGTGGTTTCAACCGGAGAAGGAGCAATTAGAGCACTCTAGTTCCCGTCCTATACTATAGTTCTCGTCCTGCCTTCCCAACAGGACAGACAGGTTTGCTATTCGACTGTCGGAGGTTCGAAATGAATGGGGAGAGAGAAGGTTGAAGTATACGTCACGTTGCAATACGGATAATATAAAGAGTGACGCCTTTCAAGTAAAGATGATCTTTCTCGTTGACGAATCAACCGGGAGGAAGGAATAGACTCGTACCTTCAAGGCGCACCTTTGCTTCAGTGGAAAGAGAATTGGCAATCACTGGGGAACGGAATTGGAGTAGCTTTCAACTCAGCTTTCCGCTCAACCTCAGGCTAAATAACCTGATATTGATGACAGCCGACCCTTCGCAGAAGGAAATCCTCCAGCAATTTATCTGGATTTGCCTCCCCCAGAACCAATAGCCTACGAGCCGGCTTAGACTGACGGGTACGAGGGGATAGACCATAAGAAAGGAAATCTACTTTATAGCGTGAGGGGGCGGAAAAAAGTCGTAACGTAATAAGAAGTAGGTTATGAGAAGCAGGCATGTAACCCTAGACTGCATCACCTACTCGCTCAGGAAAGTCAGAAGGGAAGGCATATCCGATCAGTCCTAGTCCTAAGGCGCTGTAGGAGCTTACCTTTGGTTCGGGAGCCCAATCCGCGCCTAGGTTCTTCGTCCTCTCATTTGGAAAGGCAAGCAAGCAAGTCAGGCCTTTCTTGATTGAATAGGCTTCAACCGTCCCTAGGTCTGAAAGCTAGTCTGAAAAAAGAGAGGTCATCCAAGAGATAGGAATAGGAGAGCCACCGAGTCCTCGTGTAGCAGAAGTTCGTTCCCCCGCCGAAGAAAGAGGTGGAGTCCTGAGGCGATTGCGGTAAATCGTCTTGTTTAGAAGGAGGGCTCTCCTTTTTACGGAAATTTCCCGGGGATTTACTCTTATATGGTATACGCCCACGCTACGTCTTTGAAACTACCTATGCTTCCTGGAGACAATACGATAGCTTAACAGTCTCGGGCTTCTTCCTTATTCAATTCACAGATAAATAGCATGGATGAAATGCCAAAAGGAGAAGTAGCGGAGAAAGAACTCACACTAAACCTAGCGATAAAAAATAATCGTATTTAGGACACGACTGCGGTCTCTTTCTGAAAGGTTGCTTCAAGCTACCGCTTCTCCTGCTAGACCCGGGTCCTCTGCCTACGCTTCAGATCGCCTATAGCTTTTAGAAAGAAAGCGCTACAGCACCCTATTTCGAACAAAGCTAGAAGCCCGGGCAAAGAAGCTCTTTCGGCCAAAGTGGAAAGCCTAACCCAACCGTCACGGATGATGCTTACCAAGAGCTGGAGCAGCACTTTCTAACAGCCACTTCTGACTTCCCTCCCTCCAGGAACAGCACTCGCGGACTTATTGTTTAAACAAAGGGGCACATCTTTCCTTGCAACTGATTACATGTGAGGAGCCTCCCTATCTTTGCTTTGTTTGGACTGACCAAGGACGTAGCACCTTTTGATGAGAGATATGAACATCGAGAAAACTAGTATTTTCTGAATTATATGAAGCCGGTAAGCAAACAGCAAATCCGTGGGTATTTGAACCCGAATGCCCGGGAAAAAGTAGAATATTTGATGGAAGAACGGGAGATCCTTTTGAGCAGCCTGTTATAATAGGAAAGCCTTATATCTTGAAATTAATTCATCAAGTTGCTGATAAAATACATGGACGTTCCAGTGGGCATTATGCACTTGTTACACAACAACCCCTTAGAGGAAGGGCCAAACAAGGGGGACAACGGGTAGGAGAAATGGAGGTTTGGGCTCTAGAGGGATTTGGTGTTTCTCATATTTTACAAGAGATGCTTACTTATAAATCTGATCATATTAGAGCTCGCCAAGAAGTGCTTGGTACGACGAACAATACCTAAACCTGAGGATGCTCCAGATTCTTTTCGAGTTGTTTTTCATTTCTTTTCTGATTCCTCTCAATGAAATTTGCCATGTTGCACTAAGTTACTTAAGGTTTTAAGGAAAAAAAGGAGGTAATGCTAGACCCTTAACCCCAAAGGAGACTACTTCTAGAACATAAAAGTGAGGGAGGCTACTTGCTTTTAGGAGGGTAGAAATTCTTTTCTTCCGAATTCGGAAGATTGAAGGAAGTCAATGATTCGGATATTTGGCTGACCGAAGGGAAGAGACTTCTCGCGTTTTACCCGGGTGACACTCAAGCATTTCCACTAAGCAAGTCACTCGGAAAAGAAGAAAGTTCATTCCACCTATGTACGAAAGTGGTCTTTTTTTTCTTGATCCTGACATCCAAACCTTCTCTTTACCGGTAGCATGAATAAGAAGAGAGAGAAGATGTCGCAGATCAGCTGTTAGGAAGAAGAGTTTTGTTTTCGGTAAGTAGAGCGAGTCTAGGGTTCTAATCCATTCAGCCTTGTCATGGCTGGTCACGGTTAGAATTCAAAAAGGTGGGTAGAGATGAAGGCGTGCCTTGGGCGTCGGGGCTAAGAGAGTGATCGAAAGATCTCCCTTGGTACGCGACGTTCTTGCGAGCGAACTCCCGAACGACAGGTAGAAAAGGGCGGCCTCGAGAAAGGGAAGCAGGAACAGCTATATCTTATGAAAAGAAATTACCAGCCACACAAAAGACTGATTTTCTTTCAAGGCTTGAGACGAGTTTCTAGAGTAGATAGACTAGAGAAGGGGAAGCAGAAGAGCCAGCCTGAAATTTGATTAAAATGAAATAAAAAGTAAGCGCGTATGTCGCTGGGCTTGATTGCTTTCACAAGCGTGTTCTTTCCTAGGATTCTTTCCCGCCTTCCTTTTCAATAGGAAAATGGATGGCACCGCGCCGGCCTTTATTGCTCTTTGCTCTTTGAAGGACTTTCCTTCCCTGTTCCAGTTAAGGATAAGAGAAGGACTGCCGGTTTTTATTCCTCTTCCCATTCCCAGTTCTATAAATGAAAGAATTTAGGCATATGGATAATGTGGAGTTTGAGGAGTCATTTCTACCATTTATGAGAGCCGGGAACAGCAGAGAAATTCCTCGATGCCCGCTCATCAAGTTCCCTCTAAAGGGTTGTCTGAGGGTTTCACCTCGAATCAATTCAAGGAACCTCATCGATAAGATTGTCAAGAGCCAAGGAGAAGCTGGGGCACTTACAATAAGAATTTTTTGAGAAAAAATCTCTCCGTTGACAGTCAGACTTGGTTTCTACCAATTATTGGCACTGGAAACCAACTGACCGAGTCTTCCAACCGGACAAAGAAACGAGTCATCCACTTCACCGAATTCACTCCTTGGGAACTCTTCGACACCTAGTCCAAGATGGCACCATTAGGGCTGCGAAATGGACGCCAACTGAGACCGAAACGAACGCCTTCCGTTCCGGAGGCTTTTTGACGAAGGAAATGCTTTACCTAATATTCTTACTCCACCCACCAACTTTCAAAACGATATTTTAAATGGAAGAAAATTATCTTAAATATGAAAATAGACTCTTTCTTATTTCGAAAATTATCTTCGATTCTACCGAATTCGCATCAGAAAGAGAGGCTTTGGCCCAGCCATAATGAGATCAATCACGAGTCTTCGCTACAATTCCTAAGTCGTAGCTTGGAAGGTGACCAGAAATGGAACGTATGACCCATATCCGGATCTAGAAATGAGGCTAGAGCGTGAATCCTCCACTTGGAGATTGGCTTTATCGGGGAATATTTCAGCCTGTGTCGACCCCTATTTGATAATCGATGGGACAAGAATCACAGGAATGAATTCCCAGGAGTCTCCTTTGAAGCAGACGCCGAAACAAAGGCTCCAAAATCAGTTATTTCAGGGGCATAATAAGCCGTTGAGTCGGGGAATTGATCTTTCGACTTCAATAGGTTCCGGCTCGGCGTGAGCTTCGGAAGAGGAGTTCACTACTAAAGAAGTGCAAATTAGGCTCACCTGATGTTGTCCTTTTTGATACACCTTCAGGGCCGGTTTTCCCTATCTATTGATAGTTGTATACCCAACCTTTCCCTTGCTGTCCTAACCGAACCAGGCTCGGCCTAACCCACCAGCCTTCTCGTGTTAATACACTCACGGATGAAATATCATACATATGCAGAGAAAGGCTTCCTTTGCGCATAGCGGAGTTGAAGGTCAAAACAAGGCCTTGATCACTAGAAACGTCCAAACCAATGGTTTCGGGAAGCTCTATTTAGATATCTTATTTTCGAGGACATCCATCCAATACATTTCGATACACCGTATGATAGACTCTATTAACTCAAACTTACGAGTAGGGTCTCACATGGCTTAGAACAACAATTTTTTCGTAGCATATCAGCATGCCAGGAATTTTGCAAGAGCAAATGGAGAGCGAAAACGGAGCACGAAACCAATTTCGATATGAATAAGATGGAGAAGAAAGCTCCTGCTTTGAGGTAGCACTTGATGAGGGTGGTTCGGGTGGGGCCTCTTCGCAAGGAGGGGAGTCTAGTTTATTTTTCAATTCCACCGGGGAGGGAAACTAAAAAAGATTCAACTGAGGATGATTCGCCAACAGGTAATGAAATTACATATGAATATTCTACATCTGACTTTACAACAGATTTTGCTTCAACAACAGATGCTGATGCGCCGAAGAGGTATGGTACGGAAAGAAGAAGAATGCATCTAAAGCAGAGTATACTGAAATTCAGTCTATTGCTAATTCAATTCCTTTCTTTTCGACATCGCATTCCCTTATTCCCGCGAGTCAACTACCCCGCTCCTTGCTTGGATAAATGCAACAACCATTCCATTCCGTTCTATTGACCACGCTTACTTACGCTTAGCTACTGTGACGCGGGAATCAAGGCAGGCAGCTAAAGGACTACTTGACCACCAGAGCTAAAACTCCAGGAGATATTCTCTATAGAACGGAGTTCCCTGGTTACTTGCTCTCCAAACCTCCTGAACAACAGGTCCCACCCGCGCTGCTTGCCTGCTTGTTCTGCCCTCGCTTCCACATCTACTTAGCTTCGTTGCCTGCTCCCCGGGGAAAGCTTTCATGTAATAAACAGGTAAAGCTCCCCGGTTAAGGAGAGTTAGGTTCTCTATATTATTAGAAAGCTAGCTATCAAAGAACTAGAGCATCACTCACTACAGGCAAATAGGAAAAGCCAGCCCACGCTTTAGCTAATGAGGCAGGCAAGCTACCTAGTGTTCCAAAGCTAAAAGAAAAGGTAGTTCGCATCTCGTTATCATAACGGCTTCTACATATAAGTAGTTTGCCAATCGGTAGTTACAGCCGGGACCGGGCTTCGTTTGGTATAAGAGAATGAATGCAGTGTTGATGGAAGACACTCCCCTTCCAAGAGAGAGTTCTCCCATAGGAGAGAGCAAATTTAGCATTTCCTTGAGGGTTAGGTAGGTTTTTCTTCACATTCGCTCGAATTATATTACCTTCGGTACCCTCATATCAACACCCCTAATCCGCGATAAGACCTTCAACCGTGATTCCACTTCCCGAAAGAAAAGACAGAACTCTTCCTTAATATACATCATTCTCAATGGCACATCCGCTTGAAGTCGAAAATATCTACTTGAATCTCTCAACAGCGGACGATTCTGTCCGGAGTAGCTGCTTCCGTAAGAGAAGGCACACCAGCCAGCCGGGGCAGAGGAATCCATTTCTATTAGATATGCGTCAAAGGACTAGAGGAAGATGTTCGCAAGCACAGAGGCTTTGGAATTTACAAGGGCCTTTCAGATCTCTGCCCGGCCTGAGAAATTCCGTATGCCAGAATTCTGTATGATGGGACCACAGATCCTTGGTCAACTCTGGTGGAGGCAAAAGGCTTTTATTTTATATAGAAGCGGGCAGTCGTTGGGCCTTCTTTCTTTGATTTGAGGATAGATGCAATGCTGCTCTTTCGCCTCATCCGCTACCTTACATTAAGTGATTTCACTGTCGATGTTCATGCAGCAGATGGATGGAGAGATCAAACTGTCAGCTGTGCCATTAGAAGCCCTTTCCCACTTCTTGTTTGGGGAGAACAGCCAGTCAGAAGGAGAAGGTAGAGACTTGACGCCGGGTATCTCTTTTGATTGAATCCGTGATAACTGATGTCAAGTATGAAAAACCTCCACTTTACTGTCAAAGCTCCTTGTATATAAGTCGTTCCCTATCGCTATCGGTTGAGAGACTCCCTACCTAGGACGTCAGACTCTATCTCCCCTTGTAACTTCTATCCTAAAAGCCGTCGCTTTCCCCTATCCTTTCTATTTTGCTAAACGGCCTTTCTACTTTCTATATCATACGAGCTTAGGTTGGCTCCCTCAACCGGTGTAAGAGTCGTACCCTATTTGAAAACCATAACTTGTCAGTCCTACCTTCAAGAAGCCAAGGGAGGATTTAACAGGCAATACGTACCTTAGGTTATTCAAAGGAAGAGTAGATCAGTTTAGCCAACTGAGGATTTGGTTTTTTTGAAAGATGGAAGGCTGGACATCTTGTCCCCGTTCCTTTTAGTACACGGCATTCGTGAGATGCGGACGTAGGGCTGGCGCTTATACCCGGATTGGAACCAAAGAATCCCCGTCTGGGAAGAGCTCGACGCTTTCCCTCTGAAAAAAAAAGAGAGCAAGGCTTTTTCCTTCAACACATAATCCCTCGGTCACTTCCTCCCTCGAAAGCTAACAACAGCGGATAAGAGAACTGCTTGTGAAAGAAGACTTGTTCGCAGCTAAAGAGACAGAGGACAAGATCAATAGTAGAAGCAGGTCCATGCCCTGCTTCTTGTTTGCCGGGTCTTTCTCGCTTTGAGCCTGGTCTGGTAAGTAAGGACTTTGCCTGGTATTGACTGATTGCGATTGCATCTTGTCTGCTATTTTATTTAAAGATAGAAAGATTCGACGGCCAGTAGCTTTTCCGTTTTCGGGCATAAGAAACAATAGTTGAGAGAGAAAGAACTTCCGCCGAGGCTAATTCAATTCACGATTGTTGAATCAGCCGTGATTGCTAACGTCTGTAATTTAAAGAGAGTGCCCCCATCCCATGGGGGATAAGCTCTTCCTTCTCTCTGTCCTGTGCGTGCTATTTATGAAGACCTTGCTATCTCTAAATTCTTTCACTACTCTTTCTCTTGGCAAAGTCCTCCCACTAGTTCTAGAATTCATTCCTCTCCGTTTGCAGCTATTGATGCGTCCGCTGCTAGTTCACGGGAGCTCGCTAGGGCTATTTGAACTAATAAGAATCTGTTAGAGTGGGCAAGCAAAGAAGAATCGGAATCATTGCCCGAAAGCAAAGCAAGGGAATCAACGATCTACGGTGAATTCGATTTCACGATGAGAGAGATTGGAACAGCATCCAATCCTGATTTTCACTCTTTCGAGATCGAAGAATAGCCTAGTGCCTATAGTCTAGTAAAGTAGCCAAGCTAGGGATGAGACTCACCTTGCCAACGGAGATGGCGAGAAGAAAGGATCACGACCAAATCGACTCGGAACTCTTGTTTAGCAGTGAACGAATCCGATCTTTGCTTTGAGGGAAGCAAGCTAAAGGTGGGCTAAGGGAAGGAATTCAAAGCCGGGACTATAGGGCATGAGACTCGGATCTAGGATCAAAAGACTGACTGAAGCCGAGAGAGATGGGCCCCATGTCAATCGAGTGGAGGTTGAAGTCCCAGAAAGAGACCGCCGTGCAGGAAGCGGCGATAGCAAAGATTACCTTCACTCATGACAATATGCTCATGGAAGGGAAGCCATGAAGCTAAAGGGAAAGGGAAGACTTCCATTTGTTGGGTAGGTCTAGGGCAAAGGAAAGAGAGGTGTGGCTAAGGAAGGGTGAGGCGACGGGTTTGGACTCTTTCCCATCGACTTGACCGGCAGAAGTCTACGATCCTCCAAACTAAAGCCGTCGAAACGGCACTCAACCGAAGCCCTTTCCCCTAACCTACAAGAAGGACCGAAGGGAGGCTAGGCCTTCCCGAAGATCAACTTGACCAAGGTAGAAAGATTGCCCGAGGTAGGGCGGAGAGGTAAGGTGGTTAGACAGCGGGAGAGGAGAGAGTACCGAGTACGAGAGTCAGTTAGTTGCTAACCGAAAGAGAAGGGAATTGAAGAATTGAATCCCATTTGGTTTGGTTGCTAGCGAGTGAGGGAATCGCAGATGGGCTTATGACCTAGAAGCTGACCTCGAAGCTCCAGCTTACTTCGCTTCGGTCCCTAAGCAACTACCTTCTTATGGCCTCGGAGAAAGCCAATATGGCATGTCTATTTGAAAACAATGGGATGATCAGAACGTGAACTCTGATAATAGGGGTATACAAGTTAACCACCTAGAATCGATCCATGACCGCTAAACTAAAGGAGTCCTTTACCAAACCGTCTTTACCCGCCTCAACCGATCTTAGCTCGGACATGCGCCAATACTGACTCCTTTCCCTGGGACAGCTAATCAAAACTAATACGGCGGGAATCCCTTATCTTTGAGACTACCCTTAGGACTCTATAAAGTCATTTAACAGCAGAACCCTCACACGAGAGCCAAAAAGAAGGCTTTCATTAAGAGAATTCGCCCATACAATAGAACAAGGAGAGCAATCAACGCTATGGCTACTTTAGGACTATTCCCGCCTTAGGACCCCTACTGTGACAACAGCTACTACGCATCCCACATCATAAAATGCTATCGACGAAACAAACCTTTATCAAGCATATCACCATGACCTGGTACAGAACCAATCTTCACTTTTCGACATCCGTAACGGATTAAGAAAAGCGTTCTAACGGCAGTTACACAGCCCCTGAATGTCTTAGAGAACTGTAAGTTAAATAAGTAAGGATACTTAGTCGCTGGGAATGCGGCTAGCTCAGCTAGTTTACTTACTTGTTTGTACTCCCATCTGAAATACTACTTGAAGTCCATATTCAACTCAAACAAGAAGCAAGCTACCTAGCTCGTTTACCCTAAGTCGATCGGGGGAGCCTTATTCAATATTCAATTTCAATCAACTACAATAAAAAGAAGGCATAGGCAATCCGAAAATGATGTGTAGTTGAGTGAAGAATTGGCTTTAGGAAGAAGAGAGCGATGGGTAAATATGTGGTAGGACTTTTCTGGCAAAGAGTGAGTTGCCGGGGTAAGGGAATGAGTTTCCAAAGAATATGAAAGGAAAGGGAAGGATCATTGAACAAGCTTTGAAGATCTAAAAGCTACTGGCTGCACCTGGTCTTGATGTAACCAGTCCGCGGGAATTAGAATCATTGTTGGGCGCATTAAGATTTTCTTTCCCATTACTCTGTCTCGTAGGACATTTCTATGTAGCAAGAAGCTCTGTTCAATCAATCTCATAGGGAACTGAAGCAAGAAGAACTATCGATTAGGCATAGAAGTCAAACTGGAATGAGACCTTCTGGGTTAAGCGATTGAAGTAAGAAAGTCAAGCTTTTGCCAGAGGATGAGTCTTTCAAGTATCGGCAGCATTCCCTTTATCAAAGTATAGTACGCTAAGGAAGGTTTTCTTATAATATATAAAAAAGGGGGAAGAAAGATTTTGACTCGACTGATCTTCAGATTGAGAAGAATCTCAGTTTGTTTACTGATTCTATCATCCTGAGAGACTACAGAAGTTAAGGCATAACTTCCTGGATCACTCGCCGAGCCGACTAGACTACCACAAAATACGAGGGTGAGATTTTATGTGCATTCGGATTTCGGTCACCCGAGAAGGGCTCTAGTCCTGTCTGCAGAACGGTCCCTGAAATGAGTTGGAAAGGAGTGGAACGTCAAGTGAAGACCAAAAGAGTAAGGCGCTCGCCTCCTCCCTAAACGATAGGCCAAGGGTGCTGCTCTGCTCCGTATCTCTCTCCTGGGGAACCTTCCACCCTGTCTTTTTATCCCGACGGGGGCATAGCTAGCTTCTTTTTGGTTAGCGTAGGGATGTCTATTCAAGGATTCGAAGCTTTATACGGTTTCTACCCGCAGTCTGATTCCGTTGAGTCAAGATCCCCGGTAGCCTTGAGTGAATGACCTAAGCAACGGGTAGATGTATGGTTGGTCCACGCCCCCTTGATGCATTCCGTAATCCGTTACTGTATAGCCCGCCCATTTCCTCTCAGACAAGCACGTAACTATCTCCAGTCGGGCTAGCGGCTCTATCTTCTACTGATATCGAGCTAGGTCCAGATAGCTAAATTTATTGTATTACCATTTCTGGACGTTTCTACGGTTTATGGTCCGGGATGCAAAGACATCCTATCGATCGATTTATCTATAGCTTTTTGCCCTCTCAGCCGAGATCGGTAAGATTTAGATTGGAAGATTGGGTGAAGCCTAGCTTCTTTCTTTCTTGCCTCTGCCAAAACCAATAGGAATCGGAGCTCCTTCTGAGTAGAATGAGGAGGGTGCAGACCGATTCTAGCTTTCACAGATGCCCGGTATCTTCCGGAGCTGTAGTCTTTACACACTAAGTAAGCAAGCTTTGGTTGGCTCTATTAACTCAAGATATCATATCCATCATCCCCGGAGTAGGCGCTATACTAATTTAGGGATCGAAGCCCTCCTGAGGAATAGGTTTAATTGTTTAATGTGATAAATCGCCGAGGTTATGAAAGGCGCTCGACCAAGATTGAAACAGCCAAGAACAACGAAAACCTTTCAAGCGGACAAAAGCTTTTTAAACCCAGATGATTCCACCAAATCTAATCCTTCAAGAGCGGGGGATAGCAACCAAAGAAAACCGTTCGCAAGGCTAGCGCCCGAGGCCTGCAAGTTACCAAACAAGATGTTTGCCCATCGCCCGTCCTACTAATAAAAGAGCTGGGGTGCTTATCGAATTGTTGCTTTGTCGCCCCGGGGGAATTTAATCCGTCCTACCTTCAATCGTTTGGAAGGTGGGCTAGAGGTAGGTATTACTACTGACAGGGTGTAAGCCAGGGATGGGAGGAACAGAGGAAATAGCTTTGGGATACCTAACTACAAGAATAGGACATCCGGAACTGGGGACTTCAAAGCTTAGATCTATGATTGCTGCGGAAGCGTCTACAACCGCCGGTAACATCTTCAGCATCTGTAGAAAGGGGAGGTGCTTTAGGAAAGGAGACTGCGGAATAAGCGTTAGCAAGAGACATTGAATCGAACTTATTTTTCCTTGGCGGAGAAAGCTTCTTCTCGCCCCAGAGTCCCGAGAAGAAGCTTTTCCCGCATTCCTGTTGATGCAGAGATCAGACGAGAAGGCCCATCTCTTTACTAGAATCCGATGTGATAGAAGGAGCTGCTCTAGCTTAAGCTTAAGTCGATTCTTACTTAATAGAATAGCCGAACGAATTAGCCATAGAGCTCATCCCCGGTTAACTAGTTGATGATTTCTTGATGGTTGACTGCTATATCTTAATTAGAGAATCGACTGGTCACTCATGCTTGAAAGAAAAAGAATAAGCGATGCCATTGAATCTGTTAGGGGAAGGCTAGAAGAGAGTAGCTCATGACCTCGGGGGAGAAGGAAAGGAGCTCTTGTCTCTTCTTTCATAAGCTCCTCTTCCTCTCCGCGACTCGTAACGAATGCTTTAATGTGAATGGTATCGTTATCGTATATAAAGTAGTTGATCCCGGCGAAAGGGAAATTATGTTCAAAAACAGGGATCCTTAGTCTTGAATATGACTGCATGGGTTTACTTTATTTCTAAGAGTTAGCGGGCGAAGGGTAAATGATTGAATTTAGGAATCCAACATCCTCAGTGGAAGAAGCCAAGTCAGTAGCGAAGAGGGGATTGATTTGAACAAATCAAATAAAGTAGTGCTTTCTAGTTACCGCACCGTGGGAGCAGATAGATTCAGTGGTGATCTGACTTTCTTTCTTCTTTTCTTACCAGAGTGAGTCGCGGATGTATAGAAAGGCTATTCCCTTTTTCTTTTAGTGATAGCACAGGTGAGACCTAAGATAATAGACTAGCTTCACTAAGTCTATTCTATTCCCAGTCGCAAGAAAAAAGCATTCCTTCTTCATTTGACCTCCGACTGGAACCTTCGACTAGTTTGGGGGAGTTCAGTGAGCCAATCAATCATAATCAAAAATCTAAGTATGCCCTAACTCTTTCTCCAGAACCCTTCTTAGGACTAGGACCATGGGTAGCTTTTGTTAAGATCTTCCCCGCTGCTTGACTTTGCACAATAATAAGCTTTTGACATGTTCACAAATCCGATGCCTCGAAAAGTGAGTGAAGGAACCCGAGGGGTCAATAGGAATTGTCTCTACTCTATCACCTTAAGGTTAAGAAGCATGAGACTGAAGAAGTTAGGCATCCGTAGCAAAGGAAGCAGTCCCATGCCGTCAGGGCCTTTTCTTCTCACTTTATCGATGGAAAGAATAGGCTTGGGCTTCTCCAAGCTCCCTCCTAGAACGGCAATTGGGCTGCAGTTCTGCCTTTCCTTAGAAGAAATATCGTAGCGTAAGTTATGAAGTAGAAGTCAGACATACTAGGATTCTTAAATCCGTTGATTGAATGTCTATCACACTTTAACATCCTAGGAAGTTTGAACTCTTGTTTCATACCATCTCTAATAAGTGCATTTCCCCTGAATCAAGAAATCCCAACATCTCTCGAGAAGAGGAATAAGACTTGATTTTTCATAACGTGGGCAATCCCTCAATAAAGCTCAGACTCCTAAAGACCGTCACAAAACTGACAACTGGGAGAGTCTGCCAATTGTCGCTTGAATCTGTTGCCGTTAGTCAATAACCTGCCATGCACGACTAACCAAAGGAATGATCTGATCCGTTGAGGGCCATCCCATTTCCATTGCCTATCACCCAAGAGACACCCTCCAACACCTTAGGCCAGACTTTTCACCTTCCACAGGGGAGAGTCCTGGCTTCTAGCTTTGATGGAAGGGACAAGGTCATATGTTCTCACATACTTTCCCCGCAACACCACGACCCAAAAACTCTCTGGCTCATGAATTACACCCCACCCCAATTTCATGAGAAGGGCTTCATTGGTGATTGATATCTTGCGAATTCCAAACAGGTTCCAAGGCCCTCGAAATTAGTTGATATCGTACCCGTTTTGAACGGATAGGGTTTAGCTGCGATTTTCTCTATTGTTGCTTGCTATTCGAAGAATAGATCTGTGCTCAGCTGGATTCGTTGGACCACTTTCTTATTCATCTGATGGGAGGTTTGTCAGTCTGGTTCGAATCAAGGAACGGAATCCGGTTCTACAGGGCCAAGAAAGAAAAGCCTTTCCAGCTAGACGACGGCATTCCAAGAAGGAACTTCCCCTTCCTATGGTACGGTCCCCTATTGATGAATCACTCGAAAGTGAAAGAAAGGAAGAAGAATTTTGAATTCTCTACTTGGTGCAGTACGCCATCGAATGTTGCGGGACGGAGCCAGATTTTACACGTCTTCGAAAAAACGTCGGGTAAGTCATTGGGGCCTGCGCCAACTACGTGGGACCGACATCCGGCCGTACAAGCTTGGAGGTCCTGGGCTGAAATGAAAAAATGCACCTTATCTTGCGTTCTTTTCACGATTTCGGGAAGACCAAGGCCGTAGGCTCGCACGCTGGCAGCAAGGAGAGAGGACTGCGTCTTATATCTTATATAAAGAAATAGAAGAATGAGGCCGGAAGCAGGATTCGCAGGAGATATAATTGCATTGGGGAGAGGCCTATCTGCAGTTGTCGACTCTGAACGAATGGTTGGTTTTTTGCGAAGAAGAGGTGGTAACTATTATAAAGAATCAGATCTCGTTACAGTTAGGAAAGCAGGAAAGCCAGTCAAGTGGACGCTTCCTCTCCAAGCAAGAGACGGCACGGCTTTTTGGCTGAGGGTTGGTGGGTGGTGTGGCTTGCTGCTCTCGGAAAGACTTAATAAGCCATAAGAAGAATTACAAAGCCAATACGCAGCTACTCTGATTCCGTTATTCGGATTACGACGATTGCGATTTCTGCTCCTGCTGGCTAGTCAAGCTAAAAAGAAGAGGTGCTATTGCCGGAAGAGATACGCTTGCTCTCTAAGACAGACAAGATAATATAGAAAAGGAAGCAGAAGGAAGTTGCGCGGTTCAGTCTAACTAAAGTTCCTGCGCCAGAAGCTACAGCTACCTTTCAAAAAAAAGCTGCTACATCCGCTCTTTACATTCGTACAGTTGTACTTTAAGCTTATAAACAGAAAGCTGCTTCTGTATCGGTTGGGGAGATGATTGTGCCGATTCTTCAGTTTCGATTCTTTTCAAGAGACGAGACGACATCTCATAGTTTACTGCTTTTCGAAAAGCCAATGGAGTCGCTTCTAGGTCAGAAAGTAGGGCAATGGTCTCTGCCTTTGTCCAGGGAGGTTGTGGCTTTCCCCCATTGCCCTGACTCAAAAGCTTCTTTCTTTCGAGGATCGATTGGAGATGGCTAAAGGTCGAAAAAAAAAATGGAGGGACCTAGAGCAAAGCTAAGAAAGAAGAGAGAGAAATTACAGGAAATAAGCCAAGGATGAACATGACGAGGTCCTTATTTAAACCAGAAAGTTAGGGAACAAGAAGAACAACAACACGGGTAAGGGAAAAGGCCTTACTAATATATACATACGGGGTTTTCCTTATTATAACTAAGTCTTGTAAAGTGGTATTTGGTTGCTTGCCCCTTTATTAAAATTAAAAAGGTTAAGTAAAGTGAAGCTTTCGAGCCCCTTGCTCCCATGGCTTTCTTGGTCGGACCAACCCAACCATCTGCAACATCTGATGTCTCCAGTGAAAGTTCTTCCTCCATTCCGGCTAGGGTGGGGAGGGGATTCCCGCTGCTACAGTTGGAGTTGACGGTCCTAGTTCTGTTACAGTAAGAGCTGTTGCTGGAAGAACCAGTGCTAGTGACTAGACTGTTGGAGGAGGCTGTTAGAAATGTTCACGTAGAAGCTCCTCTTTCATCTGCTGGTATAGATGAAGCTCTTGGGATCTTATCCGCTTCGGAGGTTGAAGGAGGTTAATCTATAAGGGAATCAGCTGGTATTGAATCTTCCTCTATCCCTTTCTTTTCATTTCCTGGACATCTGATATTCTTTTTTAAACAAGGATCTGACGTGATTCAATATCAATAGAAACTTCACTTCTTTCTACCTGGCCACTTTAAAATGAAAATCAAACTTTTTTTAGCTTTCATCTAGGCCTTTCAGGAAGGAAGTCAGGCACTCATCTCAGGGACATGCCCTGAACTTTAGCTTGAGCCCTTCCAGTAGTCTTTGCTTTGTGAATGGAATGAATTTGTAGTGTTGAAAGGTGGAGCAGATCTTGGTCTTATGGACTGGCTTTCTAACCATCCTGAATATTGACCCCCACGATTCTTTCTCTCTCAAACTTGACCTTCTTTCCAAGGCTAACATGACGGTATGCAAGCCCTGCTCTACCCCAATTTCAGCTGGTTTTCAACTGGATGGGGATCTTCGATCCTACAGGATGGTGGTCTCCAATACTTGACACTCACCCGACCCTACATTTGATGTGAATTAGGTCTTTCAACATATTCATCTCCCACGAAGAACGACTCATCGCTGTCAAGCGGATTCTTCGCTTTCTCAAAGGCACACTCATGGGTTAACCATCCCTCCCATTTCCTTTTCTGATGCTAATTGGGCTGGAAACCCAGATGATCGTCGCTTCACAACTGGATCCTGGGCTCCTATCATAGTGCACGAAGAATTCTCACGCTCTAGTACCGAAGCTGAATACCGGGACCTCGCTAGCACAGCTACTGAACTGATATGGCTCCATTACGGATTTCGTGATCTTGATATTCACATCAAGGATCCCCAACTACTTAACTGTTACAATATGAGTGCCACTTACCTTGCTGCTAACCCAGTGTTCCATGCTCGTACCAGGGATAGATTTCCACTTTGCTTTGCGACGTGGGGTCAAGGCCTTAACAATCGATCTCAAACCACATCTACTCATAGTATTGGTTCCTCATTTGAGTCTGTGAAATCAGACTCTTTTGAACATCGAAAACAAACAAGAGAAAGGAGCTACATGCAACTACAAAAGGAA